AAATGGGATGACGGAAAAGATTTTTGTCCAAACACTAATTGGTCGTGTATTAGCAGACGATATATATATTGGTCTACGATGCATTGCCACTCGAAATAAAGATATTGGAATTGGACTTGTTAATCGATTCATAACCTTTCGAGCACACCCAATATATATTAGAACCCCTTTTACTTGCAGGAGTACATCTTGGATCTGTCAATTATGTTATGGCCGAAGTCCTACTCATGGTGACCTGGTCGAGTTGGGAGAAGCCGTAGGCATTATTGCGGGTCAATCAATTGGGGAACCGGGGACTCAACTAACATTAAGAACTTTTCATACCGGCGGAGTATTCACAGGTGGTACTGCCGAATATGTACGAGCTCCCTCTAATGGAAAAATCAAATTTGATGAGGATTTGGTTCATCCCACACGTACCCGTCATGGGCATCCTGCTTTTCTATGTTTTATAGACTTGTATGTAACTATTGAGAGTCGAGATATTCTACATAATGTGAATATTCCAACAAAAAGTTTGATTTTAGTTCAAAATGATCAATATGTAGAATCAGAACAAGTGATTGCCGAGATTCGTGCCGGAACGTCCACTTTTCATTTTAAAGAAAGGGTTCAAAAACATATTTATTCTGAGTCAGAAGGAGAAATGCACTGGAGTACTGATGGCTATCATGCGCCCGAATATCCATATAGTAATGTTCATCTATTACCAAAAACAAGTCATTTATGGATATTAGCAGGAGGTCTATGCAGATCCAATATAGTGTCTTTTTCACTCCACAAGGATCAAGATCAAATGAATGCTAATTCTTTTTCTCTCGAAGAAAGATATATCTTTGATCTCTCACTGACTAATGATCAAGTAAGACATAAATTGTTGGATACCTTTGGTAAAAAAGATAGGGAAATTCTTGACTATTCAAAACCTTATCGAATCATATCCAAGGGTCATTGGAATCTCATAGAGCCTTCTACTTCTATTCGTCAAGAGAATTCCTTGGCTAAAAAGCGAAGAAATAGATTCGTGATTCCCTTACAATATGAACAAGAAAAGAAACTAAAACCCTGTTTTGGTATTTCGATGAAAATACCTATAAATGGTATTTTACGTAGAAATAGTATTCTTGCTTATTTTGATGATCCGCGATACAGAAGAAGCAGCTCGGGAATTACTAAATATGGGATTGTCGAAGTAGATTCAATCGTAAAAAAAGAGGATTTTATTGAGTATCGAGGAGCAAAAGAATTTAGTCCGAAATACCAAATGCAAATGAAGGTAGATCGCTTTTTTTTCATTCCCGAGGAAGTGCATATCTTACCCGGATCTTCGCCCATAATGGTCCGGAACAATAGTATCATTGGAGTAGATACACGACTTGCTTTAAATATGAATACAAGAAGTCGAGTAGGTGGATTAGTCCGAGTGGAGAGAAAAAAAAAAAGTATGGAACTGAAAATCTTTTCTGGAGATATTCATTTTTCTGGAGAGGTGGATAAAATATCTAGGCACAGTGGCGTTTTGATACCACCAGGAATGGAAAAAAAGAATTCTAAAGGATCAAAAAAATTGAAAAATTGGATCTATGTCCAACGAATTACACCTACCAAAAAAAAGTATTTTGTTTTGGTTCGGCCCGTAGTCACATATGAAATAGCTGATGGGATAAATTTAGCAACACTTTTCTCTCAGGATCTCTTGCAGGAAAAGGATAATGTACAACTTCGAATTGTCAATTATATACTTTATGGAAATGGCAAGTCAATTCGAGGAATTTCTCACACAAGTATTCAATTAGTTCGGGCTTGCTTAGTATTGACTTGGGACCAAGAACAAGAAAAAAAGAGTTCTATAGAAGAAGAGGTTCATGCTTCTTTTGTTGAAATAAGGGCAAATGATCTGCTTCGTGATTTCATCCGAATTGAGTTAGTAAAATCCACTATTTCGTATACCGAAAAAAGGTATGATACGGCAGGTTCAGGATTGATTTCCAATAATGAATTAGATCGTGCCGATAGAAATCCTTTTGATTCCAAGGCGAAGATTCCATTATTTCCCCAACATCAGGAAACTCTTGGTACGTTGTTGAATCGAAATAAGGAATGCCAATCTTTCATAATTTTGTCATCATCCAATTGTTTTCGAATTGGCCCCTTCAATACTTCGAGATATAATAATGCGACAAAAGAATCGGATCCCCTGACTCCAATTAGGGATTTTTTGGGTCCTTTAGGTACTATTGTGCCTAAAATAGTAAATTTTCGTTCATCTTACTATTTAAGAACTTATAATCAAGTCTTTTTAAAGAAATATTTTTTACTTGAAAAATTTCAACAGACTTTCCAAGTGCTTCAAGTACTTCCATTTCAATACTGTTTCCTAGATGAAAATAGTAGTATTTATAATCCCGATCCATGCAGTAACATCATTTGGAATTCATTCCATTTGAATTGGTGTTTTCTCCATCACGATTCTTGTGAAGAGGCATGGACAATAATTAGCCTTGGACAATTCCTTTGTGAAAATGTATGTCTATTGAAATACGGATCACGCATAAAAAAATCTGGTCAAATTTTCATTGTTCATGTTGACTCTTTAGTTATAAGATCAGCTAAGCCCTATTTGGTCACTCCAGGAGCAACTGTCCATGGCCATTATGGGGAAACCTTTTATGAAGGAGATACATTAATTACATTTATATATGAAAAATCGAGATCTGGTGACATAACGCAAGGTCTTCCAAAAGTGGAACAAATCTTAGAAGTTCGTTCAATTGATTCAATATCGATGAACCTCGAAAGAAGAGTTGAAGGTTGGGACGACCGTATCCGAAGGATTCTTGGGATCCCCTGGGGATTCTTTATTGGAGCTGAACTAACCATAGCCCAAAGTCGTATCTCTTTGGTTAATAAGATCCAAAAGGTTTATCGATCCCAGGGGGTACAGATCCATAATAGACATATAGAGATTATTGTACGTCAAGTAACATCAAGAGTTTTGGTTTCAGAAGATGGAATGTCTAATGTTTTTTTACCTGGGGAATTTATTGGATTGTTGCGAGCAGAGCGAGCAGGGCGTGTTTTGGACGAAGCGATCTGTTATCGGGCAATCTTATTGGGAATAACGAAGTCATCTCTGAATACTCAAAGTTTCATATCCGAAGCGAGTTTTCAAGAAACTGCTCGAGTTTTAGCAAAAGCTGCTCTACGAGGTCGTATTGATTGGTTGAAAGGCCTGAAAGAGAACGTTGTTCTGGGGGGGATTATACCGGTTGGTACCGGATTCAAAAAATTAGTACATCGTTCAAAGCAAGACAAAAACATTCATTTGAAAATCAAAAGGAAGAATCTATTCGAGTTGGAAATGGGAGATATTTTGTTACACCATAGAGAATTATTTTGTTCTTGTGCCCCAAACACTTTCCATGAGACATCAGACCAATCATTTACGTAATGTAATTTACTAATTCCTAACAAGAGGTTCATTCTTTTTACTTTAAGTCTCTGGTCCGATTATGGATTTCGTAATAAATCAATGAAATAAAAAAGAAAGAATGAAATTCATGGTTTGGGTCGTAGATTAATGGTCAATCCAGGTAGAAGGTTCCGTCGGAACAATTATTTATTTCACAAGGTACTGAATCTCTTTGAAAAAAAAAAGAAAGTGGGAAAATGGGAAGACGATATTGGAACATCAATTTGGAAGAAATGATGGAAGCAGGAGTTCATTTTGGTCATGGTACTAATAAATGGAATCCTAGAATGGCTCCTTACATCTCTGCAAAGCGTAAAGGTATTCATATTACAAATCTTACTATAACTGCTCGTTTTTTATCAGAAGCCTGCGATTTAGTTTTTGATGCAGCAAGTAGGGGAAAAAAATTCTTAATCGTTGGCACCAAAAAGAAAGCAGCGGATTTAGTAGCATCAGCAGCAATAAGGGCTCGATGTCATTATGTTAATAAAAAATGGCTTGGTGGTATGTTAACGAATTGGTCTACTACAGAAACAAGACTTCAGAAGTTCAGGGACTTAAGAGCAGAACAAAAGATGGGGAAACTCAATCGTCTCCCCAAAGGAGATGCAGCAATGTTGAAGAGAAAGTTATCTACCTTGCAAACATATCTGGGTGGGATCAAATATATGACGGGATTGCCCGATATTGTAATTATCGTTGATCAGCAAGAAGAATATACGGTTCTTCGAGAATGTGTCATTTTGGGTATTCCGACGATTTGTTTAATCGATACAAATTGTGACCCAGATCTTGCAGATATTTCTATTCCGGCCAACGATGATGCTATAGCTTCGATTCGATTGATTCTTACCAAATTAGTATCTGCAATTTGTGAGGGCCGTTCTAGTTATCTAAAAAATGGTTGATTATCTTATCATTAATCTGATCATTAAGAAGAAGAAAGAAGAATATTAGTTTGTTTTTGGTGAACTCTCTTTGATTGTTACTATTTTGGTTTGCATCTTTTGGAGTTTGAACTATGTTTTGAATATTGAATAATATTTAAGATTGAAAACATAAACTGATTGGTCTTTTTTTTTATGTGATTTCCTAAATATACGATTCATAACTTAAATTCATGAATGAACATAGATGAATTGAGAAAGAGATGGTTGAATCAAAATAATTACTTTTTTGAATCTGTTAGAGGACAATATGAATGTTATACCATGTTCCATTCAAACACTCAAAGGGTTATACGATATATCAGGTGTAGAAGTAGGCCAACATTTATATTGGCAAATAGGAGGTTTACAAATTCATGCCCAAGTACTTATCACTTCTTGGGTTGTAATTGCTATCTTATTAGGTTCAGTCATCATAGCTGTTCGGAATCCACAAACCATTCCGACCGACGGTCAGAATTTCTTCGAATATGTCCTTGAATTTATTCAAGACTTGAGCAAAACTCAGATTGGAGAGGGGTATGGTCCTTGGGTTCCATTTATAGGAACGATGTTCCTATTTATCTTTGTTTCTAACTGGTCAGGTGCTCTTTTACCTTGGAAAATCATAAAGTTACCTCATGGAGAGTTAGCTGCGCCCACGAATGATATAAATACTACTGTTGCTTTAGCTTTACCTACGTCAGTGGCATATTTCTATGCGGGTCTTAGCAAAAAAGGATTGGGATATTTCGGGAAATACATTCAACCAACTCCAATACTTTTACCAATTAATATTCTAGAAGATTTCACAAAACCTTTATCTCTTAGTTTTCGACTTTTCGGGAATATATTGGCTGATGAATTAGTGGTTGTTGTTCTTGTTTCTTTAGTGCCTTCAGTAGTTCCTATACCTGTCATGTTTCTTGGATTATTTACAAGTGGTATTCAAGCTCTTATTTTTGCAACTTTGGCTGCGGCTTATATAGGTGAATCCATGGAGGGTCATCATTGACTAACTTTCGAAATAGTCTTTTTTGAAGCTTATCCCAATTCAAGCAATGCGGGGGTTCAATATAATCCACTACTGGGTTGGATAAGAAAATGCAAATAGCTACATGTATGTATATATGAAGAAAGATAGATGATATTGCAGAATTTGGAATAGAAAGAAGGGTTGGGGATCCTACTACATATATTACTACATATATGTATATGTAATGCCTATGAGTATCAATCCTTGTGTATGTTTCGAAGAATGGTTCCAGAATACGATTTAATAGAAGAAAAAGTGCAGGTGATTTACGTTATGGAAGAAGAAAAGTATATGTTATTTACTAGTTAAATAGCAATTACCCCTATCTCTTTTTTTTCTAGCCCACTGCATTTATATGGATTCCCATATCAGTCCTTTTTCTATTTTGTCTGTTATTGTGAATTGAATGAAAGAGAAAGAATAGAATATTTTATAAACAAGGAAAGGAAGCGCAATGACTAAAATCGTATACATATCTATTACATAAGGTAGAAAGGAAAAACGGTATATCGAAGTAGTTCTGACAATTCAGTAATATTAGGAATTCCATTTGGAGCTTTTAGCTACTTCGACCCGATAGATTTTAGTGATAAAGATCAAAAAATAAAAAATAAGTGTAGTAAAGTAAATAGTAAAAGTAGAAGTAGAAAAAGAAGTAGATTAAGTACTAATTCATTGGTTGGTTGTATCATTAACCATTTCTTTTTTTGGTGCGAGGAGCTTACCATGAATCCACTTATTTCTGCTGCTTCCGTTATTGCTGCTGGATTGGCTGTAGGGCTTGCTTCTATCGGACCTGGGGTTGGTCAAGGTACTGCTGCGGGCCAAGCCGTAGAAGGTATTGCGAGACAACCAGAAGCAGAGGGTAAAATACGAGGTACTTTATTGCTTAGTCTGGCTTTTATGGAAGCTTTAACAATTTATGGACTGGTCGTGGCATTAGCTCTTTTATTTGCAAATCCTTTTGTTTAATGTTTCATTTCATCTTAGAAGAAAAACATAACCATAACTAAGAAATTTGAGAATTCTCAAATTCCATTAAGAATAATAAGCGGAGTGATACAAAAAGAACTCTGTTCTTTGTTAGTCCTATCTATAAAGGGAGAGCATATGAAAAATCTAATTGATTCTTTTGTTTCCGTGGGGCACTGGTCATCCGCTGGGAGTTTCGAGTTTAATACCGATATTTTAGCAACAAATCCAATAAATCTAAGCGTAGTGCTGGGTGTATTGATTTTTTTTGGAAAGGGAGTGTGTGCGAGTTGTTTATTTCAAGAATAGGTTGGATTTCACCGACTGCACTTTCTTTCTATTTATGTATTCTTTTTTATAGCAGAACTAGGAACAAAGGGTGCACAATCTCGACGAATTACTTCTGAATTGGATTTCATTCAGAAATCATATGTAAGAACCATAGCATTTCGTGATTAATTGGTAAATGAACTTTGATTCTCTTCTCTATCAACCAATAATGTTGAGGTCTTTTACATGGTTAAAGATCAATTGTTTGAAGTCCAGGCACAGCATAGCATGGTACTCTTTCTACCGCTAGGTTAGTACCAAAAAGGTTTAAAAATGATAAAAATAAAAAAGGAATAATTGGGAATTTATTCGATGTAGAACACTCATATGGATAAAATTATTTGAACCATTCACTGGAAAAATGGGTATCTTCCCCCCCACTGCCGAATCGACGACCTATGTATTGTATTTATATAAAATATTTGTATAAAATGATAAAATGTATTTGTATAAAAAAGAGAATTTTTTGGATGAAAAAAATCGAAATCTCATTCTAATAATAATGAGAATGAAGTAATGAAGTTCAGAATTATATTCAATTCTATTTCTATTCTAATAGTATAATAGAATTCTTTTTTCTTTAAAATATTTTTTTTTGAAAGAAAGAAGTTCTAAATAAAGAACAAATAAAGAAACAACTTTGCTGACAATTTTTTATTTTTTGTCTGGTCTGAAGAGTCCTCCTAAGATTCTGATGTTAGATCAGTTTCGATAGCTTTGAATACGAACAGAAAAGAGAGGATAGGCTCATTCCATTCAAAGAT